AAGAATGAAATCTTATTGGAACTGTCCATATCCGGTTCATCCTTCGGAACCATATCACATCCCGGATCTGGTTCCGAAGGATGAATTGAGACGGTATCTTGTAAATACGTAATTATCTTGAATATATCAACCATTTCTTTCTTTTCCGCTCGCCTGGAAGGGACAAAAGAAACATCTTGTTTTTTCTTCAACAATTTAGGATCTCTAGTGGACCTCTCAGTAGGATTCGAACCCAGATGAAGTTCTGACCATCTGTCAGAGAAAAAAGAACGAATTGATCTTGTAGGATTCCCAAGAAATTCTTCGATTTCTTCCGGAAGCAGATGATTATCCATCCGCTTCTCAGGTTCCGTTAATAGCCAGGACATGGAGGAAGATCCAAAAAGGCATTTCGGGAATCGATCTGATTCTATCTCTGTTCGTTCCGTTTGAAGAAAGGAAGGATCCCAAAGAATCGATCTCTCTTTTAGTTGCTGAATCTCTGTTTGATCGATCAATGTGTGATATTCTGAATTCTCATTTCTAACGGAATCGAAATGATCTCTGGATTGATCAGAAGAAGATCCTTTCCATTGGCTAGAATCCGTTACTTGAACGAAAATAGATCTTGTGGAATCATATTGAATATTTGACAATACATTCCGTACCTTGCTAAAAAACCGATCCTTGTTTACCAACCACACATTGTCTAACCAAATCCAATTCTCTCTCGAGACGTTCCTCAAAAAATCCGATTCGTGCTGATTCTTCCCCCAACTAACGAAGAGATCTTGGCGGAATTGCCACATATGAAATTGAGCACAATTTTGCAAAGAAATACCCCACTTGTTTCTCGAGAAGAGATGGGAAACATGCTCAATATCATTGGATTGCATAGTTGCCCCAGCTCCTTGTTGTTTGAAGAAACTCTCCCCCTGAATTGGTCTTTTTTCACGAAAAGCAGACATGAGATAACAAATCAAGTCTTTCCCTAAGATTTCGAATAGCTGTCCCGAATTCAAGTTGATTATGTTTCGTTTCTTCCTCGGAGAAAGACGATCAAACAATTCCCAATCATGGTCCTTGCGGATCGGATCATCCGTATAGGATAAAAAAAGAAACTCCAGATATTTGCTATCTTTCTCTTTGAATGAGATCTCAATTCCAGCTACGGTTTCATTAGATATCTGACAACTAGAATCCCTCTTTTTTCCGATCCGGTTCCTCCACCACCGCGAACCCCGGTTAGATTCAGGCATGATACGCTTTTTCTTTCTTGGGAGAACCCAAGTACTCTCTTGCGGATCCATGAAACAACTCTCAGAAATCTTTTTCCTTTTTGGAAGATACAGGAGCGAAACAATCAACCTATTTCTATTGGAAGACCAAAAAGATTCTTCCAATGTCTCCTTTCTGGGTCCAATGGAATTCATAGGTATAGGAAGAAGCCCCATCAAATAGAGATTTTTTCTTTCAACCATCTCTCGATTGTTAATACGAGATATAAGGACCACTACTACAAGCAGTACTACACCTTTGATCGTGAAATATCGATTGCTTGTTGCACCCTGTGAATCACGTGAAAGTAGGATACTCCAAATTCGGGGGTCAAAGAGTTTCATAAAACGTTCTTGGTGGAAAAAAATGTGAGTGAAAGATCCCACTGAATCGAATTTGATCCATGAATCTAAGAAATAGTGAGAATTCTTGATCTCTCTCAATTCGAATATCCAGGATTTGAATTGATGTCGTTTCATTGATTCCTCCTAAAGATTTCATTTCAATTGGAATTTGGTTATTCACGATGTACGATGATCCCTGTTAAGCATCCATGGCTGAATGGTTAAAGCGCCCAACTCATAATTGGCAAATTCGTAGGTTCAATTCCTGCTGGATGCACGCCAATGGGAACATTCAATAAGTCTATTGGAATTGGCTCTGTATCAATGGAATCTCATCATCCATACATAGCGAATTGGTATGGTATATTCATACCATAACATATGAACAGTAAGAACTAGAATTCTTATCGATACTGGAACTCATAGGGAAGAAAATGGATTTATGGATGGAATCAAATATGCAGTATTTACAGAAAAAAGTATTCGGTTATTGGGGAACAATCAATATACTTCTAATGTCGAATCAGGATCAACTAGGACAGAAATAAAGCATTGGGTCGAACTCTTCTTTGGTGTCAAGGTAATAGCTATGAATAGTCATCGACTCCCGGGAAAGGGTAGAAGGATGGGACATACAATGCATTACAGACGTATGATCATTACGCTTCAACCGGGTTATTCTATCCCACCTCTTATAGAGAAAAGAACTTAAAGCAAAAGACTTAATAACACGGCAATACATTTATACAAAACTTCTACCCCGAGCACACGCAATGGAGCCGTAGACAGTCAAGTGAAATCCAATCCACGAAATAATTTGATCTATGGACAGCATCGTTGTGGTAAAGGTCGTAATGCCAGAGGGATCATTACCGCAGGGCATAGAGGGGGAGGTCATAAGCGTCTATACCGTAAAATCGACTTTCGACGGAATGAAAAAGAGATATCTGGTAGAATCGTAACCATAGAATATGACCCTAATCGAAATGCATACATTTGTCTCATACACTATGGGGATGGTGAGAAGAGATATATTTTACATCCCAGAGGGGCTATAATTGGAGATACCATTGTTTCTGGTACAGAAGTTCCTATATCAATGGGAAATGCCCTACCTTTGAGTGCGGTTTGAACTATTGATTTACGTAATTGGAAGTAACCAATTAGGTTTACGACGAAACCTAGGAATCGATCACTGATCCAATCGGAGTACCTCTACGGGATAGACCTCAACAGAAAACTGTTGAGTAACGGCAGCAAGTGATTGAGTTCAGTAGTTCCTCATAGAAAATTATTGACTCTAGAGATATGGTAATATGGAGAAGACAAAATTGTTTGAAGCGCGCACAGAACCGGAAGCGCCCCTTGTTTCAAAGAGAGGAGGACGGGTTATTCACATTTAATTTGATGGTCAGAGGCGAATTGAAAGCTAAGCAGTGGTAATTAGAAAGACCCCCGGGGAAAAATAGAGATGTCTCCTACGTTACCCGTAATATGTGGAAGTATCGACGTAATTTCATAGAGTCATCCGGTCTGAATGCTACATGAAGAACATAAGCCAGATGACGGAACGGGGAGACCTAGGATGTAGAAGATCATAACATGAGTGATTCGGCAGATTTGGATTCCTATATATCCACTCATGTGGTACTTCATCATACGATTCATATAAGATCCATCTGTCTAGATATCATCATATCCATCTGTCTAGATATCATCATATACATCTAGAAAGCCGTATGCTTTGGAAGAAGCTTGTACGGTTTGGGAAGGGGTTTTGATTGAGAAAAAAGAAGAATCTACTTCAACCGATATGCCCTTAGGCACGGCCATACATAACATAGAAATCACACTTGGAAAGGGTGGACAATTAGCTAGAGCAGCAGGCGCTGTAGCGAAACTGATTGCAAAAGAGGGTAAATCGGCCACATTAAGATTACCATCTGGGGAGGTCCGTTTGATATCCAAAAACTGCTTAGCAACAGTCGGACAAGTGGGTAATGTTGGGGTGAACCAAAAAAGTTTGGGTAGAGCCGGATCTAAGTGTTGGCTAGGTAAGCGTCCTGTAGTAAGAGGAGTAGTTATGAACCCTGTAGACCATCCCCATGGGGGCGGTGAAGGGAGAGCCCCAATTGGTAGAAAAAAACCCACAACCCCTTGGGGTTATCCTGCGCTTGGAAGAAGAAGTAGGAAAAGGAACAAATATAGTGATAGTTTTATTCTTCGTCGCCGTAAATAGAAACATTGAAAATTGAATCTTTGGAATTGGAAATCATGTGATGGGCGAACGACGGGAATTGAACCCGCGCATGGTGGATTCACAATCCACTGCCTTGATCCACTTGGCTACATCCGCCCCTTCCCTTATCTAGCTAAAGGATTTTCTCTTTTTTCCATTCATCATTATACTTCAGATTAAGATCGAGATATTGGACATAGAATGCCAATTTAAAAAATGGAAAAAAAGGAGTAATCAGCCGTGACACGTTCACTAAAAAAAAATCCTTTTGTAGCTAATCATTTAGCGGGAAGAATTGAAAAACTCAACAGGAGGGAGGAGAAAGAAATCATAGTGACTTGGTCTCGGGCATCTACCATTATACCCACAATGATTGGCCATACAATCGCTATTCATAATGGAAAGGAACATTTACCTATTTATATCACAGATCGTATGGTCGGTCACAAATTGGGAGAATTCGCACCTACTCTAACTTTCGTGAGACACGCGAGAAACGATAATAAATCTCGTCGTTAGTCGTTCTACTAAGTATTCATGTGAAAAGCCTTATCTTAATAGTCTTTCTAATAGTCTTTCTAATAGTATTTAGACTTAAGAGTCTTTATCTTATAGCTTATAGTAAGAGTATAGGTATATTTCTTTTTCTAGTATACTAATATACTCACTTTTCTGACTTATCTTATACTATACTTCACCTAGGCACTTATCATTCATTGGCGGGGGAGAACTTTTATGATAAAGAACGAAAATTCGGATAGAGAAGCAAAAG